ATGACCAATCCTCGCATGAATTGCTAGGGATCCAATAAGTCCAACATTGATTCCTTCAGACGTGTCAATTGGACAAATGCGTCCATAGTGACTAGGATGGATATCTCGTATCCGAAAACTAGTAGTTCGCCCCGTCAATCCTCCGGGGCCCAAATAACTCAATTTTCTCCCATGAACTATTTGGGTCAATGGATTAGTTCGATCCAGAACTTGAGATAATGGATGTAATCCAAAAAAAGATTCAAAAGTGGTTGTTGGTGGAGTTGAAGTCACCAAATTCTGAGGAGTCGGTATCAATTTAAGTCTAATTGCTCCACATATAGTTCCTCTAACCATATTTTCTAAACGAACCAGAGCCAATCCGAATTGATCTTGTAAGAGATCTGCTACGGAACGAATACGTTTATTTTTCAAATGATTCATATCGTCAAGTGTACCCATTCCAAATTTCATTCCAATCAAATGATCCGCAGCTGCCAATATATCTCGCGGTAACAAAAATGTATTGTTTTGAGGTATATCAAGATTCAGCCTTCGGTTCATATTTCGTCGACCAATCCTTCCTAATTCACATCTTTGTTGAAAAAATTTTTTTTGTAATTCTTTGCACAAAGATTCAGAAAATACTGGATCTCCGCCTACACAAGCAAATTGTTGATAAAACTCCAAAATAGCATTCTCTTTTGACCCAATTTTTTTTTTCTCCTTATCATTCAGGAAAGACAAGAAAATTTCAGGATAGCAAACATTCTCTAGAATTTCGCTTAAATTCGAACCCATAGCTGATAATAGAACTAGAATAGATATTTTCTGTTTCCTACTCACACGAGCCCATATCCTTGCTTTTCTATCAATCTCTAATTCTAATCTTCCCCCCCAATCCGATATTATGGTGCCAGTATAGACCAAAATTCCGTTATGGTCCAATTCTGACCGGTAATAGATACCAGGGCTTTGCAATATTTGATTGATTACAATTCTATATATTCCATTTGCTATAGAAGTTCCCAGAGAGTTCATTAGAGGAATGTTTCCAATAAAAATTGTTTGTTCTTGGATATCCTTACTGCTTTTCCAAATTAATCCTGCGGATACATATAATTCAGAGGAATAAGTAAGTGATTCATATACAGCATCTTTTTCTTTTATCAAGGGTTCTACCAATTGGTATGTTTCCGCAAATAATTGAAATTCAATTTCTTGATCCGGATCTTCAATTTTTGGAAACTTATAAAGTTCTTCTCTTAAGCCCCGATCAATGAACCTACAAAAACCTTCAAATTGTACCTGATTCAACTCGGGTATTGTAGACATTCCCGCATTTTCACCCCCAATCATTTTATTTTCAATTTCCCCTTTCTATTTTATGGAAAATATCCCATGATTTGCTGTCTCATTCTTCATCGAATCACATGAATAGATTTAACAAAAATGGAATTTCTGTTCTTTTTACTGAATCACATGAAATTTTTTTTAACTAACTCCGTATATGAAATACCTGTTATGAAAAGAGGAAAAAAAAAAAATAAAATGAATCGAATTTTATACTCAAATTGGAATTTGCAACAAAACAAACAGATAGAATCTAAATTCTAAATGGAAAGGAATTCAAAAAATCCACCTAGACTTCTGGTTTTTTTAAGAATATCAAAACAAAAAAATGGATTCCATTTCTAACATTATTATGTTATGATATTACATATTTAAATTCGATTGGATACCAGAAAAAAAAATCAACTCGGGATTTGCTCTGCTCGATAAATACCCAATCTAATAATCAGAAACAATATAGAATTGATTTTTTTAGCACTTAACCCCTTTTCAAAATTGTTAAAAAAAAGAATTAGAATTCGCAGAGACGAGAGATTTTTTTTACCCCCCCTTTTTTTAATTTGAGAATACGATTGGAGTGCGTAATAAAGCTTGTATTTATTAAACATGCACAAATCTAACTCTCGCTATAGCTATCTATATATATGTCTCTTACTTTATGGCGGTCCTATTCGTTCGGGACAGAGCATGTTGTGGTAATTTTAGATTTTCTATTCAATTTATTTAATGAAAATGAATTGTTAAAAAAAAATGGGAGCACGAGAATTTTATTATAAATTCTCTAGAGTATACCTATTCCATACGGAATATGGATAAGATACCCGATTAGATATTATCTGTGTAACAATTAATATTTATGTTCTGGGGTTTACATATACTGACAGTTGCTGTTATAATTGAAATGTAGAAGGATTTTTTTTTAATCAATAAAAAGAGCAATATTGATTAATTATGTATCAAATTGGATTTTCTTATCTCATAAAGACAAAACACCATATTCTCGATTCAAATTCAAGAATCGTTCAGGAATTTATAGTTAACGGTTCCATTTTGTCCTTCCATTTTTGCGTTTGTCGCTGAAGGTGCACGTGTTTGTTTTTTCAATAAAAAAAAGGGGGGGTATTCTCAGATATTTTTTTTTTTTTTATGGTTTTGGCGGCATGGCCGAGCGGTAAGGCGGGGGACTGCAAATCCTTTTTCCCCAGTTCAAATCCGGGTGTCGCCTCTGATCGACAAGAGAATTGAACTAGTTTATTCCGTTTTGTTGATAGAAAACTTGCATTTTTTTTTTACAGTAGAAGCAAAGCGGGAGAGTATAAAAGAACTCTTGAGACTTCTTTGATTCTAAATTCTAAGCATGGGGGGGGGGGTTGCTCCCTAAAATGCTGTAAATCTTTGCGTCACGGACTCAAGGAAAGATTATAGTAGTGAAAAGGAATCGATAAATCTTGAGATGATAGTCCCTTTATTCCATTACTACTGTAGTGTCCGTCTACTGACCGGGTCTTGAATTAGATTGGATAGGGATAGGTCGGACAGAGAATCTAATTCCATTTTTAGTTGGGGAAGGGGCAGAAGAAACCTTGCATACAGACTCATGAAAGTCTATGAGCGTTCCGGCAGTTATTCAATATTAGTTAGATTGAATAGCTAATTGGCTTTCTTTTTTTTTTTTAATAGTTCTTATTTTAATATAATATTTTTTTTTAATAAAAAAGATTGAATTAATAAATCTTTTTTAATCTTTTTTATTCTATTAGAATTCTAATAGAATAAAAAAGATTAAAAAAGATTAAAAAAAAGAAAAGATTTCTTTTCGGTAACCTCTAGTCAAAGAAATAGTTTATTTAATAGGCTTTCTTCTGATTTGATTGTTTTAGAGAATGAATCGGGAGACAGTAAGGATTACTCAAATGGAAATAAGAGTATGCAAAGTAATCTGTCTTGATTCTATATATATATTCTACCTTTTAATAAAATGAGAGGAAACAAAAGAAAAACATAGGTCTTTGTATTCCTACCTGTTAGTAACAAAAATTTCCTTAATACTTCCAAGGAAGTTTCCGGATATTTTGTTTATCCGTAATGTTTTCCGATTCTACTAGAAATCAGATAAAAACTTGTTAGACGTTCTTTCTAATTGGATTTATTGGATTGTTTCGTGTTAATAGTGTTAGGCCAGAATAGAATCCCTTTTTGACTCTGTACCAGCGATTCCACTATTATTATGGTTTATAGTATTATTAGTGATTAATACAATACAAAAACAAAAAAAAAAGAAAATAAAACCAGAAGAATTAGTGAACAACACTGAAATAATTCCTTCATATTGATATTGTTGATAGAGATAGGAGAAAAAATCGACATGGATATAGTAAGTCTTGCTTGGGCTGCTTTAATGTTAGTTTTTACATTTTCCCTTTCTCTCGTAGTATGGGGAAGAAGTGGACTTTAAAGGTCCTACTAATTGAGTTAAGGGATCAAACTGTATCAATTGTTTTATAGCTGGGTTCTGAAATTTTTTATACTATTGAATTTAAGTATTTGTATTTAATTAATACCAATTAATTGAATTCAATTATATCTGCATTTCGGAAGTCTGTCTATTGTATTCGAGTGGTGTAATGTATTCTATGCATAATATAGAAATACAAAAAACTCTTTCAATCAAACAAATATTTGAATTATTCCCATGTTCGTGTCAAGGGGATAAAAAAAAATAGGAAATGGATTCCTATTCCAACCGAATTCTTCTTAAGATTTCTATTTAGATGAACTGGCTCTTACCAAAGTTATATATCGAAAATGAGGAACCACGGAAACCCCCTCTAACACTCCTTTTCTTTTTTCAAAAAAGAGAGAACTATATATATAGTTTTGTTATTGGTTATTAAGCGGATACACAAGTTCGATAGGAAACAAAATCGACATAGGAGTTGTCTAACGAGATACTACACATAATAAGATGTTGGCGTTGCCTTAGGCGAATACCATATTACGTATTTACCTTACCACTTGCTTGTTTTCTTTTTTTATTTGTATTTTTGTTTTTGGTTCGAAATTGGATTTATGCTTTCTTTATTGAACTCATTTGCAATCATGGTTCAAATGTTAAAAAAAAATGGGTTGGGTTTTACCACCAATCTTTTCGAAATACGGAAAAAGCTTCTCATCGAAACCCCGGACCATCTGTTAACTATTTAATAACAACTATTTAATCAATTACTTCTTGGAAATGCTAAAAAGATTACTTGATTTTTTTATATGATACCGGGATTGGTATTGAAAAGAATCATAAATCCATAAATTCGAATAGGAAGAATAAGAGTTGCTTTTGGATTATTACAGATTGATTGGAACCAATACAAATCAAATAGATGAACCAAAGAAGAAAATTGGGATACTATGCTATGTACATTACATATAATGTAATTGAGATTCTATAATATATAAATAAGAAGATATATATGAATATGAAGATACATATTGTGGATTGATCCATATTATTTTATAGAGTAAAACTTTTTACACTACAATAATAGATGGATAATATGGTAGAAAGAAATCAAATCGATTTCTTTCTACCATACTATCCGGATTTCATAGGATTCTGTTGATTCTAGTCCGATTATTTCATTTAAACCTTAAGACCAAAAATGGAATCTTTTTTTTTTTTTTTTTTCATTGCATTGACATGAATTAAGAAATCATGTTTGTTTAAGTAAAATTAGTCACTTTGACTTACCGTTTTTACGTAAATTATAAGTAAAAAGGCAGTAGGAACTAGAATGAACAGTGCAGTAGCAATAAATGCGAGAATATTTACTTCCATAATCTCTATGCTTTATTTCTCTTTAATTTCCAATAAATAACTCGGGATTTAATCCCATAGAGATGATAAATCTTTCGTCGGTAAATTCAATGGTATAAATTACATCTCGATGATATCAAATGGGGATCAATATCATGAATAACAATATCTGAGCTATCAAATCGATTCATCGTCGAGAATTGAATAGTATAACATAGGAAGATCTTTTATCCATACCAAATTCCAAAAATGTTGTTTCCGATGCAATCAAAAATTCCGTTTCTTTTTTTTTTTTTTTACTTTAACTTTAAGATAAAGGTTCCGACGAAGAAAGAAAAAAAAGAAGGATCACTGTTAGGAATGAGATTTTGTTTGTTATTTTTATTGTTATTTTGATTCCCTTTCACACACGAAATGAATTGATGTCTTTTTTTTGGATTTGTATCCATCGGGACTGACGGGGCTCGAACCCGCAGCTTCCGCCTTGACAGGGCGGTGCTCTGACCAATTGAACTACAATCCCAGGGAAAAGGGCGTACAGCATAGATATTCTTATGATTTCATTCAAACCCTTTCTTTTTCGATTTTAGATTAGAGAATCGTTTTGCTATAACTGACAGAGGCGGGACTTATATATATTATTGATATATATCAATACGCACTTTATTTAGAGAGATCGACACGGATTACTCGTAATCCGTTCGTTATTGCCAAATCAATTCAAAAATGAATCAATCATCAATAAAAAACAAAGACTCTTTTTTATTTACTTTAATCTTTTACTTTAATCCTTTCCTTATACTTTATACTTAGAGATCCTGATATGAATCTAGATCATTATCAAGATTCGAACTTCCGAAATATATTTATATATTATATATATATATATTATATATATTTATATATGTAATGTAATATATGTAATGTAATATGGTACGGAAAAAAAGAGCGCTAGATATTTATCATATTTTATTTTCTTCCTTCCGTATCCGAGCACATCGGCCATTTCCGGAGAACAACAAATGGGTTATTTCATTTCATGGTGGATCGGCAAATTATTGGGCCGAGCTGGATTTGAACCAGCGTAGACATATTGCCAACGAATTTACAGTCCGTCCCCATTAACCGCTCGGGCATCGACCCAGGAAGAATCAATTTAAGTCTTTTTTTATAATCCATGATCAACTTCCTTTCGTAGTACCCTACCCCCAGGGGAAGTCGAATCCCCGTTGCCTCCTTGAAAGAGAGATGTCCTGGACCACTAGACGATGGGGGCCTACTTTCCCGACCGCCGTTATACTATGAACATAGTATAAACAGTTTTTTTTTTAATTGTCAATAGATTGGAATGATATGATTCGATCAGAAGGATCTTTCCATTTTTCATAATATAATTCCATACCATAGAATTTGGGGGTTCATCATTACGATTTCGAAATTGTTCATTCCAATCGCCAATCTATAATTCCAAAAAAGAAAAATAGGATGAGTAATGCGAAAGAAGGATAGGATCCTTTCAGGGAATGATTGGTTTGCTGGAAAAGGCGGGGGGTTAAAACTGAATTTCTTTCACTTTTATTCATTGTTAAGATTCGGTAGGTATATCTCTATTTCATCCTAAGCCGGAAAAAACCGATAATCAATCTGAAAATCGGGTAGAAGGATAGGGATAAACAAGTTATTGAAAATTTTTGTATTTTCAATAAGAATTGGTTGAAGGACAGGAAAATAGAAATCCATTTTTCAATGATTCGATAAAAATTTTGAATTGGTGGGTACATGTATCAATACTCAATACAATGAATTTCGTTATGATGAGGATGACTTCAATTCGAATCCGAATCGGTTTTGAAATAATTCATTACATTGATATTTATCAAATCTAATATCAATAAACCCTTTTATTAACTATATTCTATTCACTAGGTAAATCGAATTTTTTCTTAATGAGTCGCTATGTAGATAATATATATATATATCTATGTGCATATATTCTAATCTTATCTATATAAGAAGTATACGCAGTAACAAATATATGTACTAGACTCATATTGGCTTATTCCTGAATAAGGAATTGAATCAAGCGGAGCCCTTTTAACTCAGTGGTAGAGTAACGCCATGGTAAGGCGTAAGTCATCGGTTCAAATCCGATAAGGGGCTTTGTACCTTTTTCATAAAACTCCAGCAGTAGTATTCGTATTTGAAGGAAGAATAGAGATATTGTTTTTATTTCTAATAAAAAAAAAAACTAAGGAATCGTAGAATTTCATTAGAAAATGGAATTATGAATTTTAATAAGTTATTGTTATCATTCTAATGAATTCAAATTATAGTAAACTAATTCTAGTTAGAAAGTG